GTTCCCGTAGTTGAGAACAACAATGGCTTTTCAAGCCGTAGTCCTTGGGGCTTATCCAAGCGGGAATATATGACTTATTTTGTGATTCTTTTGGGGGTTTGTTTTATGTTAGGGGTTTTGGCTGTGGCGTCTAATCCTTCTCCGTATTATGGTGTAGTGGGATTAGTGTTGGCGTCTGTGATTGGGTGTGGGTGGTTAGTGAGCTTAGGCGTTTCTTTTATTTCTTTGGCGCTGTTTATGGTTTATTTGGGGGGTATGTTGGTGGTTTTTGTTTACTCTGTGTCTTTGGCGGCGGACCCTTACCCTGAGGCTTGGGGGGATTGGCGGGTAGTTGGTTATGGGTTGGGGTTTGTTCTGGTGGTTTGTATTGGGGCATTTTTAGCAGGGCTAGTTGATTTTTGAAAGTTTGTGGTGGTTACTGTTGATGGTGGAGGGATGTCTTTTGTTCGATTAGATTTTAGTGGGGTAGCATTGTTTTATTCATGAGGGGTTGGGTTGTTCTTGGTAGCAGGGTGGGGTTTATTGTTGGTATTGTTTGTTGTGCTAGAGCTTGTACGTGGGTTGTCTCGGGGGGCGATTCGGGCGGTTTAGGGGTTTCAGAGAATAGTTTATTTAAAACACCAGCTTTGGGAGCTGGAGATAGAGGTTTGAGTCCTTTTTTTCTGAGCTACTCTAAGAAGGGTGGGGGGCCTTCAGTTTTTGGTTTACAAGACCAATGTTTTTCATAAACTATTAGAGTACTTAGTAGTTGAGTATTTTGTTTTCTAGGGTTCCGATTGCGGGGAAGAGGATGAGTAGAATAGTGAAGTATGAGAGTGATGCTATTTGGCCGATGATGATGAATGGGTGTTCGACTGGTTGGCTTCCTACTCAAGTTAAGATGAGAAGGTTGGCAACTAGTAGTCAAAATAAGGCTTGGGAGAGTGGGCGAAAGGTTATGGTTCGTTGTTTGGATTTGTGAAGGAAGGGGATTAGGAGGAGGATTAGTACTGAGGCTGCAAGTGCTAGGACGCCCCCCAGTTTGTTTGGGATTGAGCGTAGGATGGCGTAGGCAAATAGGAAGTATCATTCTGGTTTAATGTGAGGAGGGGTTACTAGTGGGTTTGCTGGGGTGAAGTTTTCTGGGTCGCCTAGCAGGTTAGGTGAGAATAGGGCTAGTGTGAGGAATGGGGTGAGTATAAGTGCTAGGCCTAGGATATCTTTGAGAGAGTAGTATGGGTGAAAGGGGATTTTGTCAGAGTTAGATGAAATGCCTAGTGGGTTGTTTGAGCCTGATTCGTGTAGGAACATAAGATGTGTGATGGTGATTCCTGTGATTACGAAGGGTAGGAGAAAGTGAAGGGCGAAGAATCGGGTGAGGGTTGGGTTGTCAACTGAGAATCCTCCTCAGGCCCACTCTACTAGGGTTTGTCCGATGTAGGGGATTGCTGAGAATAAATTTGTGATGACGGTTGCCCCTCAAAATGATATTTGTCCTCATGGGAGGACATATCCTACGAAGGCAGTTGCTATAAGTGTAAGGAGTAGGATGACTCCAGTATTTCATGTTTCTTTGTACAGGTATGAGCCGTAGTATAGGCCGCGGCCGATGTGAAGGAAGATGCAAATAAAGAAGAATGAGGCGCCGTTTGCATGGAGGTTTCGGATAAGTCAGCCGTATTGGACATTTCGACACGTGTGGGCTACGGAGGAGAAAGCTAGGGAGGTGTCTGCAGTGTAGTGTATGGCTAATAGTAGGCCGGTGAGGATTTGAGTGGTAAGGCACACTGCTAGGAGGGAGCCGAAGTTTCATCAGGCAGAAATGTTGGATGGAGCGGGTAGGTCGATTAGGGAGTTGTTGATAATTTTTAGCAGGGGGTGGGACTTTCGGATGTTGGGTGCCATTATTTTTGAATTAGTAGGATTGTTACGAGGATTGTAAGGGCAAAGGATCCTAGATAGGACTTGATTAGTCCTGTGTGGAGGGTAGTTGAGGTTTTGCTTATAATAAGATGGAGGTTGGCAAGGCCTTCAGGGCCCATTTTTTTGTATCATGTTATGTCAATTAAGTGGGAGGCAATTTTTTGTCCGGTGTGTAGAAGGATTGTAGGATTGGCTCGGTGTATTAGGGGGTTGAAGTAGCCTAATGAGGAGGAAAAGTTTGTGAGGGGGTTTTGTTTGGGGGGAGTTAGGGTGTGTGTTGTGTTTGAGAGTTCTAGGGCGAGGATAATTCCAAGGGTTGTAACGATGATTGCGGCAGTCTTTGTGACAGTGGGCATGGTTATTGGGGGTGTTTTTATGGGGAGGGTGAGGGATGAGATTAGTAGGCCGGCTATGATGCTGCCGAGAGCTAGTCGAATGATGGGTGAGATAGCTGAGTGTATGTTTTCATTAATGGGTGTAATTGTTGGGGTTCGGCTGTATCCTGTTTGGACTAGGAGGGTCATGCGGAGGCTATAAGTTGCGGTGAAAGATGTGGCAAGTAGTGTGAGGAGAAGGGCTCAGGTGTTGATGTACGAAGTATTTAGGTTTTCGATGATCAGGTCCTTTGAGTAGAAACCTGCTAGGAAGGGGGTACCTATTAGGGCGAGGTTGCCGATGGTTAAGCAGGAGGTAGTTATTGGAAGAGTTTTTTGTAGGCACCCTATTTTGCGGATGTCTTGTTCCCCGTTTAGGCTGTGGATGATTAGGCCGGAACATAGGAATAGCATGGCTTTGAAGAATGCATGGGTTGAAATGTGGAGGAAAGCGAGTTGGGGGAGGTCTAGTCCAATTGTTACTATTATGAGGCCTAGTTGGCTTGAGGTGGAGAAGGCAATGATTTTTTTAATATCATTTTGGGTAAGAGCGCAGGTGGCGGCGAATAGTGTTGATAAAGCACCTAGGCATAGGCATGTGGTTAGGGCTAATTTGTTTGAGGTTAGAATGGGGTGAGTGCGAATGAGTAGGAAAATTCCGGCCACTACTATGGTGCTGGAGTGGAGTAAAGCGGAGACTGGAGTTGGGCCTTCTATTGCTGCGGGGAGTCATGGGTGGAGGCCGAATTGGGCTGATTTTCCTGTGGCGGCTAGGATTAATCCGAGGAGAGGGAGTGTTGGTATTTGGTTTGGTTGGATGGTTTGTTGGATCTCCCAGGTATTTAATGTTGAGGCTAGTCATGCTATACTTAGGATTAGGCCGATGTCTCCGATTCGGTTATAGATTATGGCCTGGAGTGCGGCTGTGTTAGCTTCAGCTCGTCCTTGTCATCAGCCGATGAGGAGGAATGATATGATTCCTACCCCCTCTCATCCGATAAAAAGAAGAAATATGTTGTTTGCGATGATGAGTGTCAGTATAGCGATGAGGAAGATAAGGAGGAGGGTAAAGAATTTTGTGATGAAAGGTTCGGAGGCTATGTATCATGTTGAAAATTCTAGGATAGATCAGGTTACAAATAGTGCGATGGGGAAGAATATTATGGAGTATAGGTCTATTTTTAGGGAGATAGGGATTTTGAAGTTTTGAGTGAATTGTCATTCTCAATAGGTGATGATACTTTCTACTTCTAAGTGGAGGAAGACGGTTATAGGGATGAGGCTAATTAGGAAGGCAGTTTTAACAGCTTTGGGAAATGATTGTGGAGGGGTTTTAAGGTTAAGTAGGGGGGGCAAGATGATTGGGGTGAAAAGGGTAAATAGGGTTAGGAGAATAGAGGTGTTAAGGAGTAGTATTGTTTCCATTACTTTTACTTGGAGTTGCACCAAGATGGGTGGTTCCTAAGACCAATGGATTACTCTTATCCTTTAAAAGTTAAGGGGGCCGAGGTTTAAAGCTCGGATGCAGGAATTAGCAGTTCTTGCTGGTTTAGGCCACCCCTCGGCGAACAAGGAGGGTTAAACTCCTATTTTTAGAATCACAGTCTAATGTTTGGGTTAAACTATGTTTGCATAGAGGGGTTGCTGAGATTAGTTCTGGTTTAAGAATGAGGGCTAATATTGGGATGATGTGGAGGGTTATCAAGAGGTGTTCTCGTGTATTTGAGTTAGGAGTTGTTGTAATGTGAGTTGGTAGCGCTCCTCGCTGTGTGGATAGGAGTATATATAGGGTATAGCAAGCGGTTAGGAGTGTTGCGGTTCCAGTGAGGATAATTGTGAGGGGGGATCAATTAAAGAGGGCAATTATGATTGTCAGTTCTGCTATTAGGTTGGTTGTTGGGGGTAGGGCCATGTTGGTTAAGTTGGCTAGGAGCCATCATGTGGACATTAATGGCAGAAGAGGTTGTAAACCTCGTGTGAGGATGAGAATGCGGCTGTGTGTTCGTTCGTAGTTTGTGTTCGCTAGGCAGAATAGGAGAGAAGATGTTAGTCCATGGGAAATTATTAGGATTATTGCCCCTGAAAATGATCATTGAGTTTGGATTATGCTTGCAGCGATTACTAGGCCCATGTGGCTTACGGATGAGTAGGCGATGAGGGATTTTAGGTCTGTCTGACGTAGGCAGATGGAGCTAGTTATTAGGGCGCCTCATAGGGCTAGGGTAAGAAAGGGGTAGTGTAGATGGTTGGATGGGGGCTCTATTAGTAAGGTAATTCGTATAATGCCGTACCCTCCTAGCTTTAGCAGTAAGGCAGCGAGGAGTATTGAGCCTGCAATTGGTGCTTCTACGTGTGCTTTGGGTAGTCATAGGTGTAGTCCGTATAGGGGTGCTTTGACTATAAATGCTATTAGGAGGGCTAGGCTGGTTAGTAGGCTTGTTCATGGGGTTGAGGGGTTAGGGTGGGTGAGTTTGAGAATGGGAAGATAGAGTGTTCCTGTTTTTGAGTGGAGGTAGAGGATAGAGATAAGTAGCGGTAGAGAGCTAATTAAGGTATAGAAAAGGAGATAGATACCTGCACTGAGCCGTTCGGGTTGATTTCCTCAGCGTGTGATTAAGATTAGGGTTGGGATTAGGGTTGCCTCGAATGAGATGTAAAATAGTATAAGTTCTGTTGCTGAAAATGCTAGAATAATAAAGGGTTGGATAATGATGAGGGTTGAAATAAATATTTGTTTTCGTGCATGAGGTTCATGTTGCAGGTGGCCTTGGCTAGCTAAGATTATGAGGGGAAGAAATCAGCAGGAGAGGACTAGCAGAGGGGCTGAGATTTGGTCGATGTTTGTTCAGTGAGCTAAGTTTTTTGTGGGGTAGTATGATGGGGTTAGTCAGTGTAGGCTGATTAGAGCGATCAGAAGGCTGTGGGCTGTAGCGTTAGTCCATATGGATTTTGCTGGGGATAGTAGGGTTATTGGTAGGAGTATAGTTGTTGGTAAGATGATTTTTAGCATTGTAGGAGGTTTAGGTTATGTAGGTGGTCAGAACCGTGTGTTCGGTTTGAGGCTACTAACATGGCTAGGCCAGCACCGGCTTCGCATGCTGAGAAAGCTAGTATGAGGATAGGTACGAGGGTGAATGATGGGGTTTGGTTTTCGACAGCCCATATTGAGAGGGGAATAAACATGGATAATATTATGCTCTCCAAGCAGAGTAGGGCAGAGATAAGGTGGGTTCGGTGAAATGCTAGTCCTAGGCAGCTGAATGTGAATGCGGAGTAGAAGCTGAAGTGTAGGGGAGACATAAGAAAGCTATAGGTGTAACCTATAATTTGCTGGGCCGAAACCAGCTGTCTTAGTTAGACTAGCTTTCTGTTATTCTGCTCATTCTAAGCCCCCCTGTATTCATTCATAGATGAGACCTAATGTGAGGAGGGCGATGATAATGATGGTTCAGGTAAGGGTTGTGGTGGGTGACTGGAGTTGGATAGCTCATGGGAGGGGGAGGAGCAAGGCGATTTCTAGGTCAAATAGAAGGAATAGGATGGCTACTGAGGAAAAATCGGATTGAGAATGGGAGTCGGGCTGACCCTAGGGGGTCGAATCCGCATTCATATGGGGATAGTTTTTCTGTATCTGGATTTATTTGAGCGAGTCAGAAGTTCAGGGTGGTTAGTGCGGTGCTTAGGGCAAAGGATAGTGATAGTATGAATGTGAGTGAGTTCATTGCTCTTCTCTGGGTTGCTACCAGATTTTAGAGATTGGAAGTCAATTGTAATTAGTATACTAGAAGAGCAGGATCCTCATCAGTATATAGATATATATAGGAAGAGTCAGATGATGTCTACGAAGTGTCAGTATCAGGCTGCTGCTTCAAATCCGAAGTGGTGGTTTGATGTGAAGTGGAATTTGATTAGTCGTAGGAGGCAGACTGACAGGAAGGATGATCCGATGATTACGTGTAGTCCATGGAATCCTGTAGCGACGAAGAAAGTGGAGCCGTAAACGCTGTCAGCAATTGAAAATGAGGCTTCGTGATATTCTATTGCTTGAAGGGCAGTAAAATAAAATCCTAGGACGATGGTAAGAGTTAGTGCGTGGATGGCTTGTTTTCGGTTCCCCTCTGTAATGCTGTGGTGGGCTCATGTTACTGTGACACCGGAGGCTAAGAGGATTGCTGTGTTTAGAAGGGGAACTTCGAGGGGATTAAGAGGGTTAATTCCTGCGGGTGGTCACTGCCCTCCTAGTTCTGGGGTGGGGGCTAGGCTTGAGTGGAAGAAGGCTCAGAAGAAGCCCAGGAAGAAGAAGGCTTCTGATGTGATGAAGAGGATTATGCCATATCGTAGGCCTTTTTGGACGGTTGGGGTGTGGTGGCCTTGAAAGGTACTTTCTCGGACCACGTCTCGCCATCATTGGAGTATAACTAGAAGTATAGAAAGAAGGCCTATTGTTAATAGGGTCAATGAATTGTAGTGGAATCACATAATTAGGCCTGAGGTGGTTAGTAGTGCTGCGGCTGCGCCGAAGATTGGTCATGGGCTTGGGTCAACTATATGGTAGGAGTGTGCTTGGTGTGCCATTAGATGTTTTCTTGTAAGTAGAGGCTTAGGAGGAGGACAAAGACATAGGCTTGGATTATGGCTACTGCTACTTCTAGGATGGTTAGCAGGAAGAGGATAATTGCTGTCAGGGCAGAGATTGATGGTATTATTGGTAGTAGGGTGATTGTGGCTGTAGAGATAAGTTGGATTAGTAAGTGGCCGGCTGTAAGGTTGGCTGTGAGGCGTACTCCTAGGGCTAGGGGTCGAATAAGGAGGCTAGTTGTTTCGATTATGATCAGGGCTGGAATTAGTAGGGTAGGTGTTCCTTCGGGAAGAAGGTGGCCCAGGGATGCAGAGGGTTGGTTTCGTAGCCCGGTTAATAGGGTGGCGAGTCATAGGGGGAGGGCTAAGGCTATGTTTATTGATAGTTGGGTGGTGGGGGTAAAGGTGTATGGAAGGAGGCCAAGTAAGTTGATAGAGAGAAGTATTAGGATGAGGGAGGTTAATAGAAGGGCCCATTTGTGGCCCGCTTTGTTTAGCGGAGTTATTAGTTGTTTTGTAATTAGGTGAATAGATCAGAGTTGAATAGTGGAAAGACGGTTATTGACCCACCGATGTCCGGGTGATGGGAGTAGGAGGGTCGGAAGAAGTAGGGATGGGAGGATTAGCGGTACTCCTAAGAGGTAGGGGCTTGAAAATTGGTCAAAGAAGCTTAGGTTCATGGTCAGGTTCAAGGGGTGGGTTTTGTTGTTGAGGTTTTATTTATGGGATTGTTCATGGAGATAAATGAGAGTAGTTTGGGTTGAATGAGGAGTGAGAAGGTGAATCAGGTTAGAATTATGATGGTGAATCATGGGTTTGGGTTTAGTTGAGGCATGCCATTAAGGAGGGAAATTTCCTCTTTCTCTAGCTTAAAAGGCTAGTGCTGATCCATAGCTTCTTAATGGTTAAGATGATAGAAGGGAAGTTCAGGTTTCGAAGTGTTTGAGAGGAGTGGATTCTACTACAATAGGTATGAAACTGTGGTTAGCTCCGCAGATTTCTGAACATTGTCCATAGAACACTCCTGGTCGAGTGGTAATGAAGGAGGTTTGGTTTAATCGTCCTGGGATTGCGTCTGTTTTTACTCCAAGGGTTGGGACAGCTCATGAATGCAGTACGTCATCAGCAGTAATGATCATTCGAATGGGGGATTCTATAGGGACTACAATGCGGTGGTCGACTTCTAGGAGGCGGAAATGGCCTTGAGGCAGGTCTGTTGTGGGGGTTATGTAGGAGTCGAATGAGAGGTCTTTGAAGTCAGTGTACTCGTAGGTTCAGTATCATTGGTGGCCAATGGCTTTTAGGGTAAGGTCAGGTTCGTCGATTTCGTCTATTATATAAAGGATTTGCAGGGAGGGAAGGGCGAGCAGGATTAGGACAACAGCGGGAAGGATAGTTCAGATTAGCTCGATTTCTTGGGCATCTACAGTATTTGATGATAGTTTGTTTGTAAATATAAGGGTAAGAAGGTAGAGCACTAAGCTGCAGATTGCTAATGCTACTATTAAGGCGTGGTCGTGAAATTCAACAAGTTCTTCTATGATGGGGGATGAGGCATCTTGAAATCCTAGTTGGGAGTGGTTTGCCATGAGAGGTGTACAGGGCTTGCACCTGTGATTTAGTCTTGACAAGTCTATGTAATTGGTTTACTAACAGCTCATAAGAAAGAAGCATTAAGTGGTTTGATGCGGTTGGCTTGAAACCAGCATGTGAGGGTTCGATTCCTTCCTTTCTTGTACTTGGACGAAGGCCGGCTCTTCAAAGGTGTGGTATGGAGGGGGGCAGCCGTGGATTCATTCAATGTTGGTGGAGGTTAGTTCGGGCTGAAGTACTTTTCGTTTTGCCGAGAAGGCTTCTCAGACGATGAATATGAGAATGATTACAGCTGTTATTGAGATTAGGGAGCCGATTGAGGATAGTGTGTTTCACAGTGTGTAGGCGTCTGGGTAGTCTGAGTATCGTCGGGGCATGCCAGCTAGGCCTAGGAAGTGTTGCGGGAAGAAAGTTAGGTTGACTCCTGCAAATATTACTCCAAAGTGTGCTTTTGTTCATGAGGGGTGGAGGGTGAAGCCTGTGAAAAGAGGGAATCAGTGAGTGAATCCTGCTAGAATGGCGAAAACTGCCCCTATTGAGAGGACATAGTGGAAGTGGGCGACTACATAGTAAGTATCGTGGAGGGCAATGTCTAGTGATGAGTTGGCTAGGACGATTCCTGTCAGGCCTCCAATAGTGAATAAGAAGATAAATCCTAGGGCTCATAGCATAGGTGGGTCTCATTTAATTGTTCCTCCATGTAAGGTGGCGAGTCAGCTAAATACTTTGATGCCGGTTGGGATAGCAATGATTATAGTGGCAGATGTGAAGTAAGCTCGGGTGTCTACGTCTATGCCCACTGTGAATATGTGGTGGGCTCATACAATGAAGCCTAAGAATCCGATTGATAATATTGCTCATACTATTCCCATATAGCCGAAGGGTTCTTTTTTTCCTGCATAATATGCTACTACGTGTGAGATTATTCCGAAACCTGGAAGGATAAGAATGTAGACTTCAGGGTGACCAAAGAATCAGAATAGATGTTGATATAAGATTGGGTCTCCTCCCCCTGCGGGGTCGAAGAATGTGGTGTTAAGGTTGCGGTCGGTAAGTAGTATTGTAATTCCAGCGGCTAGGACTGGCAGGGAGAGTAGTAGGAGGATAGCGGTGATGAGGACGGATCAAACGAATAGGGGTGTTTGGTACTGTGATAGTGCAGGGGGTTTTATATTAACGATAGTGGTAATGAAGTTGATGGCTCCTAGGATTGATGACACACCTGCGAGGTGGAGGGAAAAAATGGCCAGGTCTACTGATGCACCGGCATGGGCGAGGTTGCCAGCTAGGGGAGGATAAACGGTCCATCCAGTGCCGGCTCCAGCTTCTACGGTGGAGGATGCTAGTAGGAGAAGGAATGAGGGGGGGAGAAGTCAGAAGCTTATGTTATTTATGCGTGGGAATGCTATGTCTGGAGCACCAATTATAAGGGGGACAAGTCAGTTTCCAAAGCCTCCAATCATGATAGGTATAACTATGAAGAAGATTATAACGAAAGCATGGGCTGTGACGATTACATTATAAATTTGGTCATCTCCCAAAAGTGTTCCTGGTTGTCCTAGTTCTGCACGAATTAATAGGCTAAGTGCTGTACCGACTATGCCTGCTCATGTGCCGAAGATTAGATAAAGAGTGCCAATATCTTTATGATTAGTTGAGAATAGTCATCGGTTGATAAATGTCACAGGTAAGATGGCTGAGTGTTAAAGCGTTAGGCTGTAGTCCTTTTTACAGAGGTTTGATTCCTCTTCTTATCGGCCTTGTGGTGAAGTTCATGGTGAGTTGCAAGCTCATTGATGTGCGTTAAAAACGTGCCAAGGTCTTGTAGGCAGAAGCCAAAAGGTGTGGCGTCTAGCTGTTAACTAGAATTGTATGGGATCGAGGCCCATCTGCCTAGGTGAAGGCTTTAGCTTAATTAAAGCGTCTGGCTTGCATTCAGAAGATACAGGTTAGTGTCCTGTTAGTCTTAGTGTGGCAGAAACTAAGAGAGTTTAACTCTTATTTAAGGCTTTGAAGGCCTTTGGTTTGGGCGGCGGCTTAATCCTAAGTTTCTAGAATATGGTGATAATTAAGGGGGATATGGGGAGTAGGGAAGTTGACAGGGCAGAGAGGATAGCTGTGGGGGTGTTTGGTGTTTTGTTAGTACGTCAGAGTTTTATGTGGTTGGATGAGTTGGGTGGAAGTGTGATTGTTGAATGGTATGCGAGGCGGAGGTAGAAAAATAGGCCCAGGAGTGATAGTATGGTAATGATTGTGGCTGTGGGGGTTATTTCTTGTTTAGTCAGTTCTTGGATAATAAGCCATTTTGGCATAAAGCCTGTTAGTGGTGGGAGGCCTGCTAGAGATAGGAGTGTGAGCATTATGGTTGCGTTTAGTATGGGCGTTTTTGTTCATGAGATAAGCATTGTTGATAGTTTTAGGACTTTGATTTGGTTGAGTGATAGGAATACAGTTGTTGTTATCACTGTGTAGAGGGTGAAAGTGAGGAGGGTGAGGTTGGGACTGTAGGTAATAATGATGATTATTCAGCCTAGGTGCGAGATGGATGAGAAAGCTAGGATTTTTCGTGTCTGTGTTTGGTTGAGGCCCATTCAACCTCCGATTAGTGCAGAAGAGATTGCTAGGAAAGTAAGTAGGGAGGGGTTAAGGGATTGAGATGTAATAAGGAGGAGGGTGATTGGGGGGAGTTTTATAAGAGTTGAGAGTAACAGGGCGGTAATTATTGAGGAGCCTTGAAGTACTTCTGGAAATCAAAAGTGGAATGGGACTAGTCCTAATTTAATTGCAATTGCCATGGTTAATGTTAGACATGATGTGGGATGATTTAATTGTGTGATGTCCCACTGGCCTGTGGATCAGGCATTAGTTAGGCTTGAAAATAGGATTAAGGCTGATGCGGTTGATTGGGTGAGGAAGTATTTAATGGTTGCTTCAATTGCTCGAGGGTGGTGGGATTTGGAGATGAGGGGGATGATGGCTAGGGTGTTGATTTCTAAGCCAGCCCAGGCTAGAATTCAGTGGTTGCTGGAAATGGTGATGCTGGTACCTATCACTAAACTTATGGTGAAGATTAGCTTTGCGTGGGGGTTCATTAGTAGGGGAAGGGGTTAGACCATCATTTTCGGGGTATGGGCCCGATAGCTTGGTTAGCTGACCCTACTAGAAAATAATATAAGGGGAGTATGGAGAGTTTTGATCTCTTCTGTGTAGGTTCGATTCCTACTTTTCTAAGTTTATAGGAAGCGAGAGGGTTATTATACCTCTATATTCACTTTATCATAGTGACCCTTTACATTCAGGCACGCTGCCTTAAATCGGGGGTAGACCAGCGTAGCTAATTGGTATGCTGGTGTGCCAGAGACATAGGGCTAGGGTTAGAGGTAGGAAGTTTTTTCACAGTAGATGCATTAGTTGATCATAGCGGAATCGTGGATATGAGGCTCGGATTCACAGGAATGTAGATGATAGCAGGAGGGTCTTTGTAGCTAATGTGATTGAGAATAGTTCAGATGGGGGGTTTAGGAAACTTGGGTTAAGGAATAGGATGGTTGTAAGTGTGTTTATTAGTATGATGTTGGCGTATTCTGCTAGGAAAAATAGGGCAAATGGTCCGGCGGCATATTCAACGTTAAATCCAGAAACAAGTTCGGACTCTCCTTCTGTGAGGTCGAATGGGGCACGGTTGGTTTCGGCGAGGGTGGAGATATATCACATTATTGCTAGGGGTCATGAGGGGAAGATGAGGTAGATAGGTTCCTGAGTAGTAGCTAGCGTGGCTAGTGAGTAGTTACCACATAGTACGATTGTGGATAGAAGAATGATGGCTAGGGTAACTTCATAGGAGATTGTTTGGGCTACAGCCCGGAGGGCTCCAATTAGGGCGTATTTAGAGTTTGAAGCCCATCCGGATCAGAGTAGGGAGTAGACAGTTAAGCTTGATATGGCTAAGAGGAATAGTAGGCCTAGGTTTAGGTCTGCGAGAGGGAAGGGTAGTGGAAGGGGTACTCAGATGGTGAGGGCTAGTAGTAGGGCTAGGATTGGTGTTACAATGAAGAGGAAGGGGGAAGAGGTGGATGGGCGAATGGGCTCTTTAATGAATAATTTTACCCCGTCTGCAACCGGTTGGAGTAGACCAAAAGGGCCCACGATGTTTGGGCCCTTTCGGGCCTGTATGTAGCTGAGGATTTTTCGTTCTACAAGTGTTAAGAAGGCCACGGCAATTAGGATTGGGAGTATATAGGATAAGGCTATAGTTAGGAGGCTTACTAGGGAGGGTGAGGTCATATTGGGGATGAGCTAGGGAGAGGATTTGAACCTCTGGGTAAAGGGCTTAAGCCTTTTGCATTTACCGAGCTCTGCCACGCTAGCTGATCCTTTTCTAGGAATTGGATGTGGGGGGGGGTCTTTTGGCAATTGAGTTGAGTTCATTGCTTATAAAGCTGGGGTGTACTTTGTAGCATTGACCCCACTTCTCCGGTCCTTTCGTACTAGGAGGAGTTGGTTCATAGATAGAAACCGACCTGGATTGCTCCGGTCTGAACTCAGATCACGTAGGACTGTTAATCGTTGAACAAACGAACCCTTAATAGCGGCTGCACCATTAGGTTGTCCTGATCCAACATCGAGGTCGTAAACCTCCTTGTCGATATGGGCTCTTGGAGGAGATTGCGCTGTTATCCCTGGGGTAGCTTGGTTCATTGGTCAAATATATTGGGTCTGAATTACTATTAGTACTTTGATGGGTTGATCTGGGTGAAGAGGTGTGGTCTGTAGATTTGGAGGATTTGTTTTTCTCCAAGGTCGCCCCAACCAAAAAATGGCGATCAGGCATCCTATGTGGGTGGGCCCGGTGGGGGGCATTGGTGGGGGAGTGATCGTTATTTTTAAGTTCCACAGGGTCTTCTCGTCTTATGGTCACATTCTCGTTTTTGCACGGGAATACTAATTTCACTGATTATCTGCAAGAGACAGTTAAGACCTCGTTTAGCCGTTCATACAAGTCTCAATTTATGGGACAATTGATTGCGCTACCTTCGCACGGTTAGGATACCGCGGCCGTTGAACTTTGAGGGTCACTGGGCAGGCATCACCTTCAATACTTGTTATTTGCTGAAGGCTATGTTTTTGGTAAACAGTCGGGTCTTTGGTTTGCCGAGTTCCTTTTGCAGATTTTAATCATCTAGTGTAGGCGCTCCTGAGTTGGTTTAACAGATAAGTTGAATACGTGTTCTTGTTGGAGTTGGTGTATAAGCTGCTCTGTTAATAATGTGTTGATGTAAGTTTGCGCTACGAGGAGAATTCCGAGTTACTCATTTTAGCATTAATCCTTCTATTTTCATAGGTTGGCCTGCTTTGGATGAGGGAGTCAAATGGGGTTTTGAATTTTTAGTAGAGGAGCTTTGACGCACTCTTTTGTTGATGGCTGCTTTAAGGCCCACGGGAGGTAGAGAGATATATTATCCGCTAGAGGAGGTTGTATTCTTCTTCGAAGGGGCTGTACCCCCGTCGAGTAACTCTTAGTCCAAACATATGTGGGGTTGAGATAGATATCCTTAGGGAGCGGACTAAGGGGGAACTTAAATTCATTTGGCAGGCAACCAGCTATCACCCAGCTCGGTTGGCTTTTCACCACTACCAGAAAGTCGCCCCACTCTTTTGCGACAGAGATGGGTTTGCTCAATTTTAGCTGCTCGCAGGTAGCTCGCTTGGGTTTCGGGAGGGCAAACTTTAGTTCGCTTTGCTTGGTTGTTCTTGCTAAATCATGATGCAAGAGGTACAAGGGTTGGTCTTTACTATTTTTTGCTTGAAGTTTTCACTGTTATTTCATCTTTCCCTTGCGGTACGGTCAGTCTCTATTGCGCCAGAAATCTTTTCTATCGCCTATACTAAGAGGAGGTTAGAATGTTTTGGTTTGTTGTGGGAGTATATTTTTGATGGTGAAGAGTTATGTGGTGATTGGGCTAGAGAGAGGGCAAGTCAAGACGATCTTGTCTTGGGAAGATATCTTTCAGGTGTAAGCTGAATGCTTTAGTTATAGCTACGTCTTGGTGGTCTAAGCGCACCTTCCGGTACGCTTACCTTGTTACGACTTGCCTCGTCTTTGGCTTGGTTTAGGGTATTATCTATTAATATTGATGGCCTATGAAGAGGGTGACGGGCGGTATGTACGTGCCCCAGGGCCGTCTTTAAGCAGGCTTTAAAGAACATGATCCTACTTTACTGCTAAATCCTCCTTCCAAGGGCGGGTTTCACGTCCTTTTTCGTTTGTTCTATATTAGAAAATGTAGCCCATTTCTTCCACTCCATGGGCTATACCTTGACCTGTCTTGCTAGTGGGGGGACTGTTGGGCTCACTGTTGATCTTTCATTTTAGGTGGGCTGGCGACGGCGGTATGTAGGCTGTGTTGGCAAGGAGTGGTTGGGTGAATCGTGGATTATCGATTACAGAACAGGCTCCTCTAGGTGGGTTTGGGGCACCGCCAAGTCCTTAGAGTTTTAAGCGTTTGTGCTCGTAGTTCTCAGGCGGATGCATGGGTATGAGGGCATCAAGATTTAGGGCCAGGCATAGTGGGGTATCTAATCCCAGTTTGTGCCCTGGCTTTCGTGGGGTTAAATTAGTCGTAAGGCTAAGATAGTCTGGGGAGCTTAAGTGGATCTTGGGCTTATGACAGCTCGGTTGCACTTCGATCTTAGTCATGCGGATAACATATGACCACTCTTTACGCCGGGTGGCTATTGATTTGGGTTTCTTGTATGACCGCGGTGGCTGGCACAAGATTTACCAACCCTAAGGTTGCTATGGCTAAGTCAAGCTTACGCTTATTGCTTAAGGTTAATTACTGCTGAGTACCCGTGGGGGTGTGGCTTAAGCAAGGTGTCTTGGGCTACTATTGGGTGTGCCTGATACCTGCTCCTTTTGCTTGTTTAAGGTGTTAGGGCATTCTCACTGGTGTGCAGATACTTGCATGTATATGTCTAGCAAAAATCAATAGCAAGGTTAGGACTAAGTCTTTTGCCTACAGGTATTATAGGTACCGTCTTGGCATCTTCAGTGCCATGCTTTAGATTAAGCTATGGAGGCTGTTGGAGGTAGGAGAATAAGGCCAATTTGTTTTTATCAATATAAATAATGTTCGTTTGCAGGGTTTTGTCCAGTGAAATTTTTGTTTTTAGGAAGGTAATTTTGGTAGTGGAGTTTCCCTAATAAAAATGGCGTATACAATAATGTGTATATACTAAACGGAACGTTTTTGTGGTTTGGGGGGTTTTATGCGGTAGTTTTAGTTTAATTTAGTTTTTTAAAAATGTTTTTAAAAAAAATAATAAAAAACTAAAAAAAAAATTGTGGGAAGTCGCCTAGTTTTGTGGAGAAAATAGAGGAAGTGAAAATTCGTAAAAATATGTCCGACAAGCATTCACTAAATAGCACCATTTAGCCAGGGGGGTGGAAGAGCCATAACCAAATGCGATCCAAAGTGCATCAGTGTCAAGATGATTCCCCATACACGCAAACCGTCTCATCGAGGGACACGAGAGGACTAGGATAGGACGCAACGCAGGAGTAGTCCAGGCTTCACTTGAATAGCACTCCGCACCCGCACTGTGAAGGGCAACCTGTGAAGAAGCCCCAGAGAAAAGAGGAACCAACAGCAGTGAAGAAATAAGATGCCGCGATCACGGACTAAAGAGGGGAAGATAATGCACAGATGACTTCGTGAAAAGTGAGGAATTCAGGAGTTAAGCATGGGATGTTCCTGACCGAGGAACCAGAGGTACGGTGGAAGGCAAGGAGGGCGAGGGGTGTAGGGGGAAAGAATGGGCCTGAGACTAGTCATGAAGTACATTACAGGCAGGGGTTGCTGATCTCTCGTGAGGTGTACGACCAATAAATCCATCTGGTACATCTAGCATAACCAAATGGGGGAAAGCATGATATTGAGTAGTATGTCCTGTAACCATTCATAGGATGGTGGCTTGGGGGCTGTAGAAGCATGAAGGTGCTGGAGTCTTCAGTTAGGGTCTGGAAGCATGCATGGATAGTACATTGGGAGGAGTGGGGTGATGGTGTAATGTCCGTATACATATAATGGGTTTAGTACAGCTATAGTATATAGTACCGGTACCATAGTGTATGTGGTATATAAATGTATGCACGATTATACATAGTATACCCCCCTGGGGGGGAAGGGGGGGGTGCATTCAATAGGGGAGTTGAGTTAAAAAAGTTTGTT